ATTTTATATGAAAAATCGGGAGATTGTTGTATGAGCGGGTAAAATTACTATTTTTTGTGGGGGGGGTTTTGGCATTTGAAATTTTTCTCGGGGAAAAAAAAGTAAAATACTGGGTCTTTAGAATTGTGTTGGGTATTTTTATATTAAACTATTTTCACGAAATGCGATGCGGGGCGTGGGGGGGGTGGTGTAAATAATAACTCTATGGAATTTGGGTCAAAGTGATATTATAAGTTTCCCCAACAAATTTTTTTTGAAAATTTATTAAAAATTTAAAAAAGTTGTTGGGAAAACCCATAATAATCGAATAGTGATGATTTGTAGCCAAGGAAAAAATATGTCTGAAAAACATGAAGAATTATCCCGAGGGTAGGGAAGGTGCCTAGCCAAGAATATAGCTCCACCCGGACTAAATGGTCTACGCCCCGGTGAGGGGAACGGTAACGGGCAAGTGGGTGTCAGGTGAAAGGTAGAGAAAAAAAGGACAACCAGGGGTGGAACTGGCATATCTGATAAGAACATGAGGTGATATGTACCAATATAAAGGGTGCGACCAAAGGCCTTGGAAAAAGCTAGTAAGGAGGGGTGGTTCCGGACCATTGAGATGCTCTTGAGAGTGTAACCAGCGGCCTTGGAAAGAACATATAGGGAGGAGTTACAATATATGGACGTGAGAAGCGGGACTGTGTGCTTTCAGTGGAAGGATAGAGGGTTTCACGGGCTGGATTAAATCATGGGACACCATTAGGAACAGGATAGTCATGATTACTAATAATGGATAGCCGAAGATAACATGGAACAATAGGGTAATGAGGTGGTAAATTTCATGTAACATACCAATATTTTTATACAAATAATTATAGTATAATTCCGGTTTATTAGGCGTGAGGCAGATAATTAATGTATTATTATACATAGCGAAATAAAGATTAAAATGAGGTAAAATTGCTATGGAAAATCCGGGCTAAGTCTGGGGGGGGGTAGGGGGGGGGTCCTAGGAGAGTTATTTATTTTTTTTTCAAAGAGTAGTTTAAGTTAAAATGCTGGCTTTGGGGGCCAGAGATGGGTGATCTCTCTTTGATGTTTTAGGGGTTGTGGCCCAGCTTTGGTTTACAAAAACAATGCTTTATGGTTAAGCTACTAGAACATGTGTGGTTTGTTGATAGTTTGTTTTCTAATCATCCTAGTATTGGGTTTATGATGAAGAATGAGAAGTATAGCAGGGAGGTTATTTGGCCAATAAGGGTGAATGGGGGTTCTACTGGTTTAGTGGCTGCTCATGTGATTGTGATAAATGTTGCTACTAAGGTTCAAAATATTAGTTGTGTGAGCGGGCGGAAAGTTATTGGTCGTAGGTGTGAGGTGTGAGTGAAGGGTATTGTTATTAAGATGGCGACAGATAGGATAAGGGCTATAGTTCCTCCTAGTTTATTTGGGATTGATCGAAGGATTCCATAGGCGAATAAGAAGTACCATTCTGGCTTGATGTGCTGGGGGGTTACTAGTGGGTTAGCTTTAGAGAAGTTTTCTGGGTCGTTGAAAATGTCTGGGGTGAACGATATAATGATGAATATTAGGGTGATTAAGATAGTTAATATTAGTATGTCTTTGTGAGAGTGGTAGGGGTGGAATGGGATTTTGTCGATGTCTGAGTTTGTTCCTAGTGGGTTGCTGGATCCCTCTGTGTGTAGGAGTATGATGTGAATTGAAGACATTGAAATAATTATGAACGGGAGGATGAAGTGGAGGGCGAAGAATCGGGTTAGGGTTGGGTCGTTGATTGAGAATCCCCCCCAGAGTCATGTAGTTAGTATTGTCCCGATGTATGGGATGGCTGTTAATAGGTTTGTAATTACTGTGGCGGCTCAGAATGATATTTGTCCCCATGGTAGGACGTAGCCAAAGAAGGCTGTTGCTATTAGAATAAATAATAATATTGTTCCTGAAAGTCATACGTTTTTATTAAGGTAGGATCCGTAGTATAGTCCACGTGCGATGTGGATGTAGATGCAAATGAAAAATATAGATGCTCCAATTGCGTGTAGGTTTTGTATAATTCAGCCGTATGGGACGTCACGGGTGATATGAATAATGGATGAGAAGGCAAGGTTGATGTTAGCTGTATAGTGGATAGCTAGGAAGAAGCCGGTTATGATTTGTATAATTGAGCAGGTTAGTAGTATGGATCCGAAATTTCATCAGGTTGAGATGTTGGATCCTACTGGCAGTAGGTTGAATAGTAAGAGTGTGTGTTGGTTGGACATGTTTTTGTAGTTGATTTACAACGGTGGTTTTTCAGACCGCAGGTCTCGTAAGAGCAATAACCATGATTTTAATAAATTATTTGTTTGGTTTAGTTTTGGTGTTTTTAGCTTTTAGTGTTGTGGTTTTAAGCATGGTTTCTGTGCCCTATCAAGGGGTGGTTGTTTTAATAGGGATTTCTTTTCTTTGTTGTGTTTTTATGGTTTTTTTAGGTCGTACGTTTGCGGCTTTAGTAATGTATATTGTGTATTTGGGGGGGTTGGTGGTGGTTTTTGGGTATTGTGTTAGTGTAGAGAAGGACAGTGTTAGTGTTAAGGTTGGTGGTGTTAAATGTTTTGTTGTTTTTGTGTTTTTATTGCTTGTTGTTATGTGGTGGTTGTTTGTGGGTGGGGTGGGTGGATTGTTAGTTTATACTAATTGAGAGGATTTGGTATGTTTGGAGATAAATGGGAGTAGTGTTTTTTATTTTGGGGGCGGTGTTGGGTTAGTTGTGTGTTCTTGGGGGTTATTAGTTGTATTGTTTTCTATTTTAGTTATTTTAAGTTGGTCTCGCGTGGGGGGTTTACGGCCTTTTAGGTTGAGTATAGCAGTCAAATTATTGTGGTTGTAGTGAAGGTGAGTATATAGTTTTTAATTATGTTTTTTTGTTGTGTTGAGAGATGGATTGTTGGGGTTAGTGTGTTTGATAGGCCTTTTGGTCCTCAGTGTTCTAGGGTTCATAGGTCTATTAGTTCGGTGGTGATTTGTTGGCTTGTTTTTAGTGTGTTTATTGTAATGGTGCGGTGGGGGATGTTAAAGAAGGCTAATTGATTAAAAAATAGGCTTTGTTTGTTTAGTTTTTGGGGTTTTGAGTTTTGGGTGATGTAGGATAGATCTTTTGATAAGATAATTCCCAGTAGGGTGGAGGTTAGTGCTATGTATTTAATTGTTTTTGGTATGGTAGTTATTGTTGTGGTTTGCAGGGTTGAGATTTTTGTTATGGTACCTACTAGGACGGATGTTAGTATTAGTCGGGTAAGTGGTTGGATGATGGTTTTTGTTTCTTTGTGGTTGTGGCGGAATCGGGGGTAGTCTGTTAATGTGAATAGTATTATTCGTGTGCTGTAGCAGGCGGATAGGATGGTGGCTATTAGTGTGGTTATAATGGCTCATGAGTTGGTATGGGAATTAGTTAGTGTTTCGATGATGGTGTCTTTTGAGTAAAATCCGGATAGGAATGGTGTTCCTATTAGGGAAAGGCTAGCAATGGTGAGGAATGAGGAGGTTATAGGTGTGGTTTTTAGTAGTCCACCTATTGTGCGAATGTCTTGTTCGTTGTTTAAATTGTGGATATAGGATCCTGAGCATAGGAATAATAATGCTTTGAAGAATGAGTGGGTAATTATGTGTAGTAGGGCCAGGGTTGGTTGGTTTAATCCGATTATTGTTATTATTAGACCAAGCTGGCTGGTTGTGGATAGTGCGATGATTTTTTTAATATCTGGGTGGGTTGTTGCTGCTGCTGAGGCAAATACTGTTGTTGTTGCCCCCAAGACTAAGCAAATGGATAAAATGGTTTTGTTGTTGTGTATGATTGGGTGTATTCGGATTAGTAGAAAGATCCCAGCTACTACTATTGTACTGGAGTGTAATAGGGCTGAAACGGGTGTTGGACCTTCTATTGCTGAGGGAAGTCATGGGTGGAGGCTGAATTGTGCTGATTTTCCTGTAGCAGCTGCCAATAGGCCTGCTATTGGGATAATATTGGCTGTTTCGTGTTGAATTATTAATTCTTGAATATTGATTGATGATGAGGTTATTAGTCAGGCGGTTGTAAGAATAAGGCCGATGTCTCCAATGCGGTTGTAGATAATGGCTTGGAGGGCAGCTATGTTGGCTTCTTGACGCCCGCATCATCAGCCAATTAATAGGAAGGATATGATGCCTACGCCTTCCCACCCAATGAAGAGTTGGTATATGTTGTTTGCTGTAATGATTACTGTTATTGTGATTAGAAACGTTAGTAAGTATTTAATGAATTTGTTTATGTGTGGGTCTGTGGCCATATATCAGGTGGAGAATTCTGTGATTGATCATGTGATGAATAGGGCGATTGGTATGAAAAGTAGCGATGCTGTGTCTAGGGTGAATGAAATGTTAATGTTTTCTGTTGGTATAGTAATTAGGGGTGTGAGGGATAGTGTTAATTCGTAGTTGTTTAATACAGAGTTGGCTGGGATTAGGCTAATGGTAAATAGTAGTATTAGGTTATTTTTGGTGTTTTTGTGGGGTTGAGTGATAGATAGGATTAAAGAAATTATAATGGTTATGGTGATTGTTGGGGTTATTAGGTTCATTTCTACCACTTGGACTTGCACCAAGGATTGTGGTGCCTAAGACCAGTGGAATACTATTATCCTTTGGTAGAGGGGGCTGGTGGTTATTTCCAGATTAAAGAGTTAGCAGGTCTTATGGCACCCTCAGGTGTGTGAGGGGGGTTTCCTATTTTCAGGGTCACAGCTTGATATTTTTTTTAAATTACACACACTTAGATGACTAGTTCTGGTTTTAGTGAGACTAGCATTAGTGGGGTTATGTGTAGTATTATGAGGAGGTGTTCTCGTGAGTGTGTTGGGTGCGTTGTTGTGTTTAAGAGGGGTGTACCTATTTGTGTTGATAGGAATATATGTAGGGAGTATGAGGCTGTAATGAGTATTGATAGTCCAAATATGATAATTGTTGTTGGACATCAGTTGAACAGGGATGATGCGATTAGTAGTTCTCCTGTGAAGTTAATGCTTGGGGGGATTGCAATGTTTATTAGGTTGGCCAGCAGTCATCAGGTTGTAAGTATTGGTAGGATGTTGTGGAATCCTCGGGTAAGAATTATAATACGGGTTTTGGTTCGTTCATAGGTTGTGTTGGCTAGACAGAAAAGTGCTGATGAAGTAAATCCGTGGGCGATTATTAGGGCTATAGCTCCTGATAGGCTTCATTGTGTTTGGATTATAATTGCGGCAATTACTAATCCTATGTGGCTAATAGAGGAGTATGCAATGAGGGATTTAAGGTCTGTTTGTTGAAGGCAGGTGAGATTAGCCAATGTTGCCCCCCAGAGGGCAAGAATGATGAATGGTAGGAACAGATCTGTTTTTATAGTTGGTAGAATTTGTGTTATTCGAATGATACCATATCCTCCGAGTTTTAGTAGGATTGCAGCTAGTACTATGGAGCCAGCGATTGGGGCTTCTACATGAGCTTTTGGTAGTCATAGGTGAAGGCCGTAGATGGGTATTTTTGCTAAAAAAGCCCCGAGGCAGGCTAACCATAATGTTAGTTCTGTCCCGGGGCTGTCTGGGTGTATTATTTGTATGAAGATACTGGGGGTGTTTGTTGTGTTATTAATGAATAGGATGGCTATAAGTAGGGGTATTGAGGTTGATAGTGTGTATAGTATAAAGTATGTACCTGCGGTTAATCGTTCGGTTTGTTGTCCTCATCGTGTGATAACAATTAGAGTGGGGATTAAGGTAGCTTCAAATATAATGTATATTAAGGTTAGATTAGAGGCTATAAATGTTAGGGAGATGAATAATTGTAATAGGGTGATGGTTGTAAGGAATGTTCGTTGTCGTTGTATGGGTTCTTTGGATATTGCATGTTGACTGGCTATAATTGTTATGGGTATGAGTCAGTAGGATAGTGTTAGTAGTGGGGCTGATGTGAAGTCTAGGTGGAGGTATATGTTGGAGTTTGGTTCTAATAGGTTGAGGCTTAGTAGGGCGATTATGAATGAGTAGGAGGTTGTTGTTGAATATAGTATCTTAGGTTTTAGTACTAGGATTATTGGAATTAGTATTGTAGTTGTGTAAATGATTTTTAGCATTATAAAAGGTTTAGGTTTTTTAGGAAGTCGTTTCCGTGGGTTCGTGTGATTGCGACTACCAGGCTTAGCCCGACGGCTGCCCCGCAGACTGATATGGTCAGTAGGATGATTGGCATTGGGGTTTGTGATATGGTTAACGAGGTGGAGGTAAATATGACTAGTATTGTGAATACAATTAGTATTATTGTTTCTACGCATATTAAGGCTAATATTAGGTGTTTGTGTTGTAGTGATAGGGTGATGATGGTGATTATAAAGGTTATATATAGGGTGATTTTTGTGAGTTCCATTACTGTGGCCCGGTGTTAGTGAGTTCTTTTGAGTCGAAATCAAATATCTGTTAGACTACCACAGCATTCTGTCCATTCTAATCCACCCAGTAGTCATTCATATAGTAGGCCCAGTGTTAGGATTGTTAGTAGCGTGGTAATTAGTATAATGGTTGTGTTTGGCGGGTTGGTGTTTATGCTTCATGGGGTTGGTAGTAGGAGTACAATTTCTAAGTCAAATAAGATAAATAGGATAGCGACTAGGAAGAATTGAATGGAAATAGGGGTTCGGGCGTTTCCTAGTGGGTCAAATCCGCATTCGTATGGTGATAGTTTGTTGATGTCTGGTTTTTTGATGATGTTGATGTTAATAGTGTATAGTACGGTTGCTGTAATTATGGATAGGGCGGTTAGAATTATTAAGTTAATTATTTCTTCCCTGAGGGGGCTTAATGCTTGGAGGGCATTTGTACTACTATACTAAAGAAATATGATCCTCATCAGTAGACAGAGATATATAGGAATAATCAAACAATATCGACAAAGTGTCAATATCAGATTGCCGCTTCATACCCGAAATGGTGGGTGGTTGTGAAGTGGTGTTTTATAAGTCGTAGCATGCAGATTATTAGGAAAGTAGTTCCAATTATGACATGGAGTCCATGGAATCCTGTGGCTACAAAGAATAGTGAGCCGTATACGCTGTCTGAGATAGTAAATGGGGTTTCTATGTATTCTGATGCTTGTAGGGCTGTGAAGTAGATGCCTAGGGCGATGGTAAGTATAAGGGCCTGGGTTGCTTCTTTTTTATTTCCTTTTATTATTGTATGGTGGGATCATGTAATGGTTGCTCCTGATGATAGGAGGACAGCTGTGTTTAATAGGGGCACTTCTGTTGGGTCGAGTGGGGTGATTCCAGTTGGGGGTCAAACGGCTCCTAGTTCTGGGGTTGGAACCAGGCTTACATGGTATAGTGCTCAGAAGAACCCTAGAAAGAAGAATACTTCTGATGTGATGAACGGAATTATTCCATATCGCATGTTTTTTTGTACTCCCTTTGTGTGGTGTCCTTGGTAGGTGCTTTCTCGGACCACGTCTCGTCATCATTGGATTATGGTGAGTAGAAGGGTTAGTATTCCTATTTTAAGGGTGGTTGTATTGCTACTGTGGAATCAGATTGCTAATCCAGAGGCTAATAATATGGAGCCTATGGCTCCAGTTAGTGGTCATGGGCTTGGGTCTACTAGGTGGTATTGGTGGAGTTGGTGGGTCATTATGTGTTTTCTTGTAAGTAAAGGATGACCAATAGTACAAATACATAGGCTTGGATGCAGGCTACTGCTAGTTCTAGAATGGAGAGTAGGAGTAGGAGTATTCATGTTATAGCGCTTAGTGTAGCGTATGAACCAATAGTGTTTAGTGTGGCTGTGCTTACTATAGTTATAAGTAGGTGGCCGGCAGTGATATTGGCTGTGAGCCGCACTCCCAGGGCTAGTGGTCGTATTAATAGGCTAATTGTTTCGATAACTACTATGAATGGGATTAGAGGGGTTGGGGAGCTTTCTGGTAGTATGTGGGCTAGTGTGATTGATGGTTTTTTTATTACTCCTGTGATAACTGTGGCTATTCATAGTGGGATGGCTATGGATATGTTTATTGATAGTTGAGATGTCGTTGTGAATGTGTATGGTAGAAGTCCTAACAGGTTTGATAGTAGGATTGTGACAAGTAGGCTAGTCAGGATCCGACATCATTTTTGTCCGTTTGGGGTTAGTTGGTTAGTTATGTTAGACATAGTGGTTTTTAGTAGTCAAGTGATTGCAGTTGTTATGCGGTTTCCTAAAAGTTTAGGTTTGTGGTGGATTAGTAGGATGGGGATGAGTATTGATAGGGGGGCTGTTGGGATTATTAGTAGTTCTGGGCTTATGAATTGTTCGAATATGTTTATAATCATGGTGGTGTGGGTGTCGTTTTGTTAGGTGTGGGGTGTTTTCGTGGGTGTGTTGTTATTATGAAGGTTTTGATTTTTTGTGTGGTTAGGTAAAGTGTTAATCAGGTTCATAGGTGGGTTGTGAGGATATAAACCGTGTCAAGTTGTGGCATATCACTGAGGAAAGGGTGATTTCTTCTTCAACTTAAAAGGCTGATGCTATAAAAGCTTCTCAGTGATTGTTCTGAGGTAAGCCATTGTTCAAATTGATTTAGTGGGATTGATTCTACTGCAATAGGTATAAAGCTGTGGTTAGCTCCGCAGATTTCTGAGCATTGGCCGTAGAACACTCCGACTCGTGATGTTGCTAGTGGAAGTTGGTTTAATCGTCCTGGTACAGCATCTACTTTTACTCCGAGTGAGGGGATTGTTCATGAGTGGAGGACGTCTTCTGCAGTCACTACGATTCGGGTTTGTAGTCCTGCTGGCATGATTATGCGATGGTCTGCTTCTAGTAGTCGTGTGGAGCCGTTTTCTAAGTCTTTTGTTTGGATTATGTAAGAGTCGAATGAAATTTGGGTTTCGTCTGAGTACTCGTAATTTCAGTATCACTGATGGCCAGTTGTTTTAATGGTTAAATATGGGTTGAATACTTCTTCTATCAGATATAATGATCGGACTGAGGGTAGGGCTGTTAGGATTAGGATTATAATGGGGGCGATGGTTCAGGCTGCCTCTAGCTGTTCAACTTCTTCTGTTGGGTCGTTGTGGGTAAGGGTTGTTGTGGTTGCAGTCAGTGTGAATGTTGTAATTACTATGGTTATTAGGCAGGTGAGTAGGAGTACGTGGTCGTGTAGGAAAATTACTTCTTCTATGGTTGGTCCTATGGCTTCTTGTAGGGATAATTGGCCTGCGTATGGCATTGAGAACCACATGTGATGTGATTTGGCCGTGACAGAGCCATGTAATGGTTTTTACTAGGTTCTCGGGAAGAAAGCATAATATGCGGTTAACTTGAAATTAACAGATGGTGGTTTGATTCTGCCTCTTCTCGGGTCATGGCCATTCTATGTAGGAGATAAGGTTTCGAATCGGGGCATAGGTGTTGTTTAGTATAAATGTGGGTTCCGTGTGTGTGTGGTGTGGTGGTGGGGTACCAAAGAATCACTCTACATGTGTTTTTTTCCCGAGGGGTATGTAGATTTCTCGTTTGGATGTTAGCGCTTCTCATACAATGAATAAGGACATAAGAACTGCTACCATGGAGATAGTTGATCCGATGGATGACATAGTGTTTCATAGTGTAAAGGCGTCCGGGAAGTCTGAGTATCGTCGGGGTATGCCGGATAATCCTAAAAAGTGTTGTGGGAAGAATGTTATGTTTACGCCTGTAAATATTACTCAGAACTGGGTTTTTGTTATAGTTTGGTTTAGGGTGTACCCGGTAAATAGTGGGAATCAATGGGTAAGTCCCCCCATAATGGCGAATACTGCCCCTATGGATAACACATAGTGGAAGTGTGCTACTACGTAGTAGGTGTCGTGTAGTACAATGTCTAATGAAGAGTTTGCTAGAATGATTCCAGTTATACCTCCGACGGTGAATAGAAAAATAAACCCCAGGGCTCAGTAGATAGGGGTTTGTCATTTGATTTGGCCTCCGGCTAGGGTAGCTAATCAACCAAAAACTTTAATTCCAGTTGGGATAGCAATAATTATTGTTGCTGCTGTAAAATAGGCCCGGCTGTCGATGTCTAAACCTACGGTGAATATATGGTGGGCCCACACTACGAAACCCAGGACGGCGATGGATATTATGGCTCAAATTATGCTTGTATATCCAAATGTGTTTTTTTTTCCAGTATAAAATGTGATGATGCTTGAAATGATCCCGAACCCGGGCAGGATAAGAATGTAAACTTCTGGGTGACCAAAAAATCAAAACAGGTGTTGGAATAACACTGGGTCTCCACCTCCACAAGGGTCAAAGAAAGAAGTATTAAGGTTTCGGTCAGTTAATAGTATGGTGATTGCCGCTGCTAGGACGGGTAGGGCGAGTAGTAATATAATGGCTGTGATTAGTACAGATCAGACAAACAGGGGAATGTTGAATATTGGTATGGATTTGGGTTTTATGTTGATGCATGTTGTAATAAAGTTGATTGCTCCCAGGATGGAGGAGGCGCCTGCTAGGTGTAAGGAGAAAATTGCTAGGTCTACTGATGGTCCCGAGTGTACCAGGTTTCCTGATAAGGGGGGATAGACGGTTCATCCGGTACCTGCTCCAGCCTCTACGTATGAAGAAGATAGTAAGAGGAGTAGTGCTGGCGGTAGTAGTCAGAAGCTTATATTGTTTATACGTGGAAATGCTATATCTGGTGCCCCGATTATTAAGGGGATTAATCAGTTGCCGAACCCGCCAATTATAATAGGTATAACCATGAAGAAAATTATGATGAATGCATGTGCTGTGACTAGAACATTAAAGATCTGGTCGCTGCCTAGCAGCGATCCTGGTTGGGTTAGTTCTATTCGTATTAAGATGCTTAGGCAGGCTCCGATTAGGCCGGCCCATGCGCCAAATAGTAGGTATAGGGTTCCGATATCTTTGTGGTTGGTTGAGAATAGTCAACGAGTGATAAACACGGGTAGTATGGCTGATTTAAGCGTTAATCTGTAAAATTATAAATAGGGTATTCCTTGCTACCAAACTCCGAGGTGTATAACATGTCAGACTGCAAATCTGAAGACGGCAGCTGCCCGGGGTTTCTCCGTTTTTTCCCCCCCCCCAAAAACGGAGAAGCTGGGCTAAAGTCCGCCGGTTTTGACAGCTAGCTGTTAATTAGTTTTTGTGGGATCGAGGCCCGCTAGTCCAGAGAGCTTTAGTTTAATTAAAATGTCTGTGTTGCAAGCAGGTGATGTGATGTCCGCAAGCTCTACAGAAACTAAAGTGGTCTTTTTTGGGGGCTTTGAAGGCCTCTAGTTTGGTATAACTTAAGTTTCTATATGTTTGGTGATAGTGGTAGGAGTAGGGTTGTTATTATTGTTAGTGTTGATGTGGTTATGTGGTGTTTTTTATTTGATGTGCGTCATTTTAGTGGTATTGTGGTGGTATGTGGTGGGAGCGTTATTGATGATATATATATTAGTCGTATGTATACGTATAGGCTTAGGAGTGAGGTTATGGCTATTAGGGTGGCTTCAATAATTATGTTGAGGGAGGTCAGGTTGTTTAGGATGAGTCATTTTGGTATGAACCCCAGTAGGGGTGGTAGGCCGCCTAATGATAGGATGGTTATTGATGTGATTGTTATGGTGAATGGGGAGTTGGTTCATATAGTTCCTATGTCTTTGATTGTTGTTGAGGTTGTTATGTTAATTAGTAGGAAAATAGGGGTGGTGGTGATTGTATAGGTTATGAAGGTCAGGGTTGAGATTTTTGGTGCTATTGTGATGGTGGCTATGATTCATCCTGTGTGGGCGATTGACGAGAAGGCTATTAGTTTTCGTAGTTGGGTTTGGTTGAGGCTTCCCAGTCCCCCTACTGTGATAGATAGGATTGCGGATAGTAGTGTTAGTGTGATGTTTGTTTTGTTGTGGGTGGATAGTATGATTGTTAGTGGGGCAATTTTTTGTCAGGTCAGGATTGTTAGTGTTGTAAGGGTTGTTGTGCCTTGTGATACGTCTGGGAGTCAGAAGTGGAATGGGGCGGCTGCTATTTTTATTATGAGGGCTAGGGTGATGATGGTTATTGTTATTGGTTCTGTTGTGAGTTGAATCTCTCAGCTTGAGGTGTTTATGGCGTTTATTGTGGCTGCAAATAGTATGGCGGTGGAGGCTATAGTTTGGATTAGGTAGTATTTTGTTGCTGCTTCTGTGGCTCGTGGGTGGTTAGGTTTTGAGATGATGGGGGTTATGGATAGGGTGTTGATTTCTAGGCATGCTCATGCTATTAATCAGTGTGTTGTTGATGTGATTGTGATGGTGCTTAGGATGATGCTTGTTGTAATGATTAGTCATGATGTTGGGTTAATTAGTAGGGGCCGTGTGGCATTTTCGGGGTATGGGCCCGATAGCTTATTTAGCTGACTCTACTGTAGAAGGTAGTATATTGGTAGTATAAAAAGTTTTGGGCTTTTTAGTTCAAGTTCGAGTCTTGACCTTCTAGATATTAAGGAGATGATTTGAACATCTGTGTTGAGGTTTTAAGCCTTTTGCATGGCCTGGCTTTGCTACCTTAATAATATGAAAAATCGGGAGATTGTTGTATGAGCGGGTAAAATTACTATTTTTTGTGGGGGGGGTTTTGGCATTTGAAATTTTTCTCGGGGAAAAAAAAGTAAAATACTGGGTCTTTAGAATTGTGTTGGGTATTTTTATATTAAACTATTTTCACGGAATGCGATGCGGGGCGTGGGGGGGGTGGTGTAAATAATAACTCTATGGAATTTGGGTCAAAGTGATATTATAAGTTTCCCCAACAAATTTTTTTTGAAAATTTATTAAAAATTTAAAAAAGTTGTTGGGAAAACCCATAATAATCGAATAGTGATGATTTGTAGCCAAGGAAAAAATATGTCTGAAAAACATGAAGAATTATCCCGAGGGTAGGGAAGGTGCCTAGCCAAGAATATAGCTCCACCCGGACTAAATGGTCTACGCCCCGGTGAGGGGAACGGTAACGGGCAAGTGGGTGTCAGGTGAAAGGTAGAGAAAAAAAGGACAACCAGGGGTGGAACTGGCATATCTGATAAGAACATGAGGTGATATGTACCAATATAAAGGGTGCGACCAAAGGCCTTGGAAAAAGCTAGTAAGGAGGGGTGGTTCCGGACCATTGAGATGCTCTTGAGAGTGTAACCAGCGGCCTTGGAAAGAACATATAGGGAGGAGTTACAATATATGGACGTGAGAAGCGGGACTGTGTGCTTTCAGTGGAAGGATAGAGGGTTTCACGGGCTGGATTACATCATGGGACACCATTAGGAACAGGATAGTCATGATTACTAATAATGGATAGCCGAAGATAACATGGAACAATAGGGTAATGAGGTGGTAAATTTCATGTAACATACCAATATTTTTATACAAATAATTATAGTATAATTCCGGTTTATTAGGCGTGAGGCAGATAATTAATGTATTATTATACATAGCGAAATAAAGATTAAAATGAGGTAAAATTGCTATGGAAAATCCGGGCTAAGTCTGGGGGGGGGTAGGGGGGGGGTCCTAGGAGAGTTATTTATTTTTTGGGGGGCGGGAATTTATTGGTTCCGTGTCTACTCTATCAAGGTAGTCCTTACTCGGGCACACCCCCATTGTGGGGGTGTGCCGCATATTGCCATACTGGTTGATGTGTTAAGTATAAATATGGCTAGGGTTAGGGGAAGGTATTGTTTTCATAGTAGGTGTATTAGTTGGTCGTAGCGGAATCGTGGGTATGATGCTCGTGTTCACAGGAAAAGGGTTGTTAGGAGTATTGTTTTAGCTATAAGGTTGATGGTGAATAGTTGTGGGTTTGTTGTGCCGGGGTTTAAGAATATTGTGGTTGATAGGGTGTTTATTAGTAGGATGTTGGTGTATTCTGCTAGGAATAGTAATGCGAATGGTCCTGCTGAAAACTCTACGTTGAATCCGGAGACTAATTCTGATTCTCCCTCTGTTAGGTCGAACGGGGATCGGTTAGTTTCGGCTAGGGTTGATGTGAATCATATTATAGCCAGGGGTCATGATGGTAGTAGGAGTCATAGGTGTTTTTGTGTTTCTGTGAAGGTTATTAGGGAGTATCCTCCAGATATAATGGCTATTGAAATAATGATTAATCCTAGGGTGACTTCATATGAAATGATCTGTGCCACAGCTCGTATGGCTCCTATAAGGGGGTATTTTGAGTTGGAGGATCACCCCGACCATAAGATTGTGTATGTGAATATGCCAGATATTGCTATGATGAACAGTAGTCCCAGGTTTATGTTAGTTAGTGTGGTTGGTATTGGTATAGGTGCTCAGGAGGATAGTGCTAGGGTTAATGCTATAATTGGGGATAGTGTGAATAGGATGGGTGAGGATATGGTGGGTTTTGTTGCTTCTTTTGTGATTAATTTTAGGCCGTCGGCGATTGGTTGGAGTAGTCCTATTGGGCCGACCAGGTTTGGTCCTTTTCGGTGTTGTATATATCCTAGTAGTTTTCGTTCTAGTAGGGTGAGGAATGCTACAGCGATTAGGATGGATAGGATGTAGAGTAGGGTGTTAATGATGTTTAGTAGGATTATTGGAATTATTAAGGGTGGTCCTTAATTAACCTTGTCTTGGTTTAGATTGGTGTTATTGTAGTTTGGGTTGTTGGTGTTTATTAAAGCGTGCTTATAGTATTGGCTTTACTATATCGGTCCTTTCGTACTGGATAGAGTGTGGTCATAGATAGAAACCGACCTGGATTGCTCCGGTCTGAACTCAGATCACGTAGGACTATTAATCGTTGAACAAACGAACCCTTAATAGCGGCTGCACCATTAGGATGTCCTGATCCAACATCGAGGTCGTAAACCTTCTTTTTGATATGGGCTCTTGAAGAAGATTGCGCTGTTATCCCTGGAGTAACTTGGTTCATTTATCAGCTATGCTGGGTCGTTAATTGGCTTGTGGGCCTAGTTTATATGAGGTAGGTCATTTATTTGGAAGTTCTTTTTTTTTCCAAGGTCGCCCCAACCGAAAGTAGTTATTATATGGTTTAATAATTTAGTTTAAGCTTCACAGGGTCTTCTGGTCTTATGTGGTAATCCTAGCTTTTTTACTAGGAGATCAGTTTAATTGATTTATTATAAGAGACAGTCATACCCTCATTTTGCCTTTCATACAGGTCTATAATTAGTAGACAAATGATTATGCTACCTTTGCACGGTTAGGGTACCGCGGCCGTTTAATTGTTCACTGGGCAGGCGTTGCCTTTAATATTTGTTTGGCTAAAGGTTATGTTTTTGTTAAACAGTTGGGGTCATTTGTTTGCCGAGTTCCTTTTATAATGTTTAATCTTTCTTTTTAATGTTCCTGTGTTGGGGTCACAGTTTGTTTCAGGTGTGTATTGGTTTGTTTGTGCCTATTGTGGTCTGTTAATGGCTAGTGGTATATCCGTTCTAGTTGACAGGTACATTGTAGAGAGGTTGTCTTATTATTAGTTCTAGCATAATAGTACCCATTAGTATGGGTCTACCTTTAGTTGGTTTGGAGTTTTTGGTTGATATTTGGATTTTTGGGTAAATTCTTTAACGATATTTTGTTGGGTGGCTGCTTTAGGGCCTACTGGTAGGTGTGGGTTTATTTCTCTCAAATTTAGGTTGTATCCTGTTTCAATAGAGCTGTACCTCTATTGATTGTCCTTAGTGGATTAGTAGTTATTGTTTGGGTCTAAGGTTGAACTTAAATTCTTTTTTGGGTAGCCAGCTATCTCCAGGTTCGGTAGGCGTTTCACCTCTACTTTTAAGTCTTCCCACTCTTTTGCTACAGAGAAGGGTGTGCCCTTTAGGCTGCTTTAAAGTAGCTCATCTGGTTTCGGGGTGGAGGCTATGATTCTTCTTGTCTTTGGTTTCTTGCTAGACCATGATGCGAAAGGTACAAGGATTTATCTTTGCTGTTTTTTGCTTGTTGTTTTCCCTTGCGGTACTGTGTGGTGTGGTTTTCTGTTCGATCACATCTACTTGGTTAGTCAAATGTTTTGTTTATTATTGGTTTGTATATTTGTTTGAATATGATCAGCTCAAAAAGATTAATGTAATGTCGTTCGAGTGTAAGTCGAATGCTTTGTGGTAAGCTACTTTTTGTTTCTAAGCGCACCTTCCAGTACGCTTACCATGTTACGACTTGCCCTGCTTTAAATGTGTTTTATGTTTATGTATGTCTTTAGTTGGTTGACAGGGATGACGGGCGGTGTGTACGCACCTCATTGCATATTTCGACTAGGTATGTTTGTTCTTAGTTTACTGCTAAATCCGCCTTCAGTTTCTTTTTCATAGTTTGTCCGTATTTTCTGTATTAGAAAATGTAGCCCATTCTGTCCCACCCATAAGTTACACCTCGACCTGTCGTGTTAGTGTGTGACTGTTTAGCTTACTTTGTTTCTTTCATAAGGTAGGCTGGCGACGGCGGTATATAGACTGTGGGCTAGGGGGGGTCGGGTTGATCGTGGGGTATCGGTTGTTGAACAGGCTCCTCTAGGTTGGTGTGAGGTACCGTCAAGTCTTTTAAATTTTAAGTTTTGACTCGTAGTTATTTGGCGAACAATGGGTAATTTTATTGTTATGTTATAGTTAGGCATAGTAAGGTATCTAATCTTAGTTTGTGTCCTAGCTTTCACGAGTGGAGGCTGTTTGTTGTTAGGGTGGTGGTTATTGTATCTTATGGCTTTTTACAGCCCAGTTTTGTTTCATTCCTAGTTATTAGACAATTGTTTAGTCGTGCTTTACGCCGTTAGTATTGTTTTGGGTCTGTCGTATAACCGCGGTCGCTGGCACGGGGATTAACCGACCCTTATGTGCCCCTTACTAGGTCAAACTTTCGTTTATAGCCTAATGTTAATTACTGCTGTGGACCCGTGGGGGCGTGGCTGTTTGGCTTGGCGTCGTGGGCGGGTGCCTGATGCCTGCTCCGGTCGGCGGTGATGGGCTAATTCACTGTAGGGGTGAGGCTTGCATGTATAATTAGGGGTGTAAGTAATATGGGGTTTAAGACCAAGACCTTGTGTGATCAGGTATATCCGTCTTAGCATTTTCAGTGCTATGCTTTAGGTAAGCTATGATAAC